ATCGCTCCACCTTTCGAGGGTCGAGTTCGTGTTCACGGCTCCGACTCGGGCTATCCTGTGACCAGTCGTATGCCGCTTCCGTTCCATACACGTACCCGTGGTTGGCGTGCTCAAGCACCCCTTTGGTTTCGTGTGAACAAGAATCCCATTTCTTCTGCTCTTCCGGGTAGTCAAATTTATATCCAGGATCCGGATACAGGTGACAAAGCTGTGCTGACTTATGGCTTCTCTCGTTGGATACCTTACGCGATCAGGAGGTCCCAGCTTCCGTTCGTGCTTTCTTTTTCGGGTGCAGCCTTGCTTCGCTCACCAGATCGCCGACCAGGGCTCCTGGATGCCGTTGGTCGTGGTGCCCGCATTAGGGAACTGGGCTTTCCCGAGGCGCTTACTTATGGGTATCATTTGGATTCTCGCTTTATTCTTCTGGTGTGCCTCCTGCTGGGTTTTTCATTATATTGTTCCGTAGTTCCCCGTATCTTTCTTGAAGCCCCTGAAGTCATATGTTCACCTGATCTTGGTGAACTTATTAAGGTAGGTAAAGATACCTACTTTAATCACATTTGCACTGCACATGGCACCCCAAGTCCATGTAGTTGTGGGGAGCCGCTTAACAAGGCACTTCCTATTCTCCTTAACTCAAAAGAACTTCCCTTCGATCCATTAGGTGCAGGTGTTAAGAGTCGTGCTGCTGGTGTGGCTGTATTTCTGGGTGCAGTTGTTCTCAGCTTAGCTCTTTCCGAGTCTGTGTGTGTAGTAGGTTTCAGTGCTGTGTAGTCAGCAAGTTTATGTTGTTGTTATGACTCTTCTTTCTTAATATTTTGACTATGGAAGCGGGCTATTCCCCTAAAATGTTCGTTAACGTTGGGATGTAGTTTAGGTATGTAGTAGTTTTTGTCCAATTTCCCTCAAGTTACGTCTGGATAGATAGAAAGTTACAGCCCCAAGGGCTCCCCTTTTCGTGCTGGCCAAAGAACATAGAGCGTTATTCTCCCTACTAAGAAAGAAAGTCGTTTATATCATGTTAAGGTTCTTCAACAAGGTTACTTCAGGGAAGCCTGAATGCCGAATTCCATTAAGTAATAACGATGTTCAAGCTGGTAGGATAAGAGAAAATGTTGTGCTAGGTGGGAAAGTGAGACTCCCCTCGAAAGGAGTCGAACGCTCCTTCATAAGGGCAATTTCTCAATGAAAGGGGCTCTTTCTTCCCCTGCCCCTGCTGATGAGTCAACAGCTCCTTCTAATGTGACTCCTATAGGCGATGATCCCCCGCTCGAAACACTTCCACAAGACCGATGCCTCACATCGGATTAAAGAGTTCATGAGCTTGACTCAATTGAGTAAGGGCTGGATTCCTTATCTTACTTTCGAGTTGTTACTGGCTGGATTCCTTAGCTAATGCACTGGTTGAGACCATAGCATCAGCAGCTTGAAGTTAGTCTTTGGCTGGATAAACCACAATAGATAGGTGGTCAAAAGCTGGGTACGAACGGAACGAGGCAAGTGCTCTTGCTCTTCCTGAATGCACCGGATGAGTCTAAAGTACCTTAATTTTCGTTATCATTTGTGGCTGATTAAACAACAACGAATAGGTCAGAAGCTGGTTATGTATTATGTATGAACCGGATCCCTCCTCTCGAGCAACTGGACACCAGTAATCACCTGTTACTTAAGAACAAGGCTAGACAGGTCCTGATACCCAAATGGACCAGGAAGAAAGCAGTGAAAGTGAAAAGAAGATGGTCAAGGGGACTAAGTGACTCTCGAAAGAAGGCTACTCGAAATAGAGTATGATTTATTTGCCTCAAGTGAGTACACCGGACCTGCAGATCGGTATCTATAACAGTCAAGATGAAACCCCTGGCTTTGGCGGATCTTAGTCTTTTTCTTGATGAGCCCCCGGTCATACGAGGGCCTTGCTTGCGTCAGATTCACCCGGGTTCAGTCTCATTCGAAGCTTTAGACAAAGAGGAGTAAGAGATATGACAAGACGGATTCAACCTCTGAATCTACTTACGGCATAGAGCTGTGATATTCCGCCATCTTTCTCCTGCCTTTATAGGAAGAAAGACTGCCTTAGAATAGCGAATAGCTCGAAGCACAGGGAAGGTATACACTTTTGAGTCCCACCCCGTAAACACCATACAGGCACAAAGAATACCAGCTGGAAGGGGAAGCTTACTAAGCGCTCAAGAGGCAGGGCACAGGAATATCCCTGAATCATGACACTTCACCTGCCCAACAGGTCTCCAGGCTTAAGGCAAGAAAGGAGATCAGGCAAGGATTCGGAGAGCAGAAAGGAAGATAGGGGATTCGCACCGGCAACTCCCAAGATGATTTGATCACGGATCTTCCGGGCAGGGCAGTAAAGAGAGAGAATAGCTTCAAGCAGGTATCCAATTGACTGAGCAAGGAGCAAGCGCACTAGGCCCCGTCTCTCTCTTATAAGGCAGTGAAACCCGTAGCTTGGAGTAGTCCCGATCTCTACTTCATGAAATTCATAATCAACTATACAAAAGTCCCTTCATTATCTCACTTTCTCTCCCCTTGAAATTGGTTCCTCCCCTGCTATGAGTTCTCCTTCCGACTGGTTGACACTTACAGCTGAACTACCACCTAGCGCACTAAGGCCCTCATAAGGCTGGCTCAACTGAATCCGATAGTAGTTGTCTCCGTCGACTAGAGTGGTGAATGAAAAGCATATTCTCCTATTGCAAGAGTGCCTGCGGAGGCGCTTGCTTAGATGAGAGTGGAGTTCCTTCACCTCCAACTGCTTTCTTTCCTCTCAACCTCGAACAGCCCCACAGCCTCTCTCTCGTGGGCTAACCAATGCGCCCCTACTAACAGCTATCTAATGCAAATATCTCATTTATGAGCCATATTCGCCTGAAAGCTTAAAGGCAACTGAGAGCCAAGCAAGCAAACCGTAAGGCCCACTCGACCTGTATGGATTCCCCCGGCCCGGCTCTACCTCAGTGGATTCCGAACTTATATCAAATCAAATGAGTAAGCAGTAGACTTCAAGTCTAAAGTTTCAGATATCAATAGTAGTGAATATCCAGAGTCTTTTTCCAATATTCAATTGATCGTATGGAAAGGCGCCTACACGGAACCTATACGAAGGAGCAAACAAGCAACGGTAACTACTATACTTGACTTGCCCACAGAATTGACTAAAGCCAGAAGTAGAGAATCGGGCTATTTCAGCTCACGACTTGAAATATTGAATACTTTAGGCAGCTTATCGGACTCATAAGCAAGAAGTGCCTAGCTCAGGAGGAATAGGATTATATCCTGTCTATAGATCACGAGCTTACTCGAAGAAGTACTTAGGATTATCAAAGCTCACTTTCCCGCCGGGCCTTACTATAAAAAAACCAACCTCACAGATCCCAAAAAATCTTTTACACCAATGTATCGTACTCTCTCGACCAGGTCATCATAAAAAAATACTGAAAAATCTTTCCGAAATGAGAGAGGGAGTGAAACTTGCTTAGTGTGAAACGCTGAGGGAGGGAAGGCGCGCTACAACCAACATAACAGCCGGCTGAAAAGCGCTAGCTAGCTAGGCTAGCGCGCAATGGCTTTCTCTGAAAGGGGCTCGCTTCTTCAAGCTCCGCACAACCTATACAAGGTGCTGCTCGCTTTCTCTCAGCCACTAGTGGCTTATGTAGTGGTCGGCATTCCTACGCGCTCCTCCTTGCCCCCATCCAAGGGTCACCTTTGGATGTTGTCGTGACGCTTTGGTTACGAAGGTTGCCGGGGTCTAGGTTTATGGATGGATTCAGTCAGCGAAAATCCCCAAAACTCAATCAATATCAACAACATGTCGTGACCGGTTAGGCTTGGTTGATTTTGTCAGAAAAGAAAGTAGGTTTCGGGGGTTCATTGATTAGTACACCTCCGGTGCTGGTAAGGTCGGGACCGTGGTCGTCCGTCTCCGGTTTGCCGGCCGATAAGATCTCTGAGATTGACCAGCCAGCTGGGTTGGTTTGGCTATTCCTTTCTATTGAAAAGGAGTCAGCTGTCTGCGCGAGTCACCTTCTTCTAGGCTCCGCTGGACGACACGGCATTCTCGTTTAAATATAGGCCGGCCGTACTTGTGATGGTTCCCAAGGATCCAATATGACCACTTAGGTCTACGTTGCCACGATATTGTTCTATGGAAGCGGGCGGGCTGTTAGTTAGAAGTTCGGCCCGGTTTTTTTGGTGTCGTAGGGAAGGGATTTACCTTTCTAACGCATATTCAGTCGTACCGGCATGGCCCCACTGATTTGTTTTCGATCGGAGCATCAAGCAACGCAACCCGGTTCTACTTGACTAAGCCCCGTGCTCGTCCAAGGAGGGAGTTTGCTTTACCCAACTCCCTTTTTGATAACAAGGCAGAAACCCCCGACCCGACATTCATTAGTTTCAAATGAAGAATGAAGAGTACCCTGCCCCAGAAAGCACCTACTCCTATAAAAAAAAAGCGTGACTTTACTAAACAAGCAAGAAAAGCCCTTTCTATGTTATTAGTAAAGCGCTAACGAGCAAGAAAACGGATGCGCGTTAGCGCAACGGCTTTCGCGCAGCTCAATCCCTTGCTTTGTTCTATAGTTAGGGGCCTTTTCAATAAGGCTCGCGTAGGGGCGCTCACGTTTTTTGGCTTCCCTAAAATCTAATTTTAAGTTGGTAAAGACCCACCCCTTGTTTCAGTCAGAATGAGTCCCCGGGACCCCGGGACATTGGCTTCCGCCAACAGTGGACTATTAAGGATCGCATCCCGCGCATATTCTACATTATAGCCTGCAACTGATTCAGCTTCCGCTTCTGGGAGATCAAACGGAGCTCGATTAGTTTCTGCTAGACGAGAAATGAAGAACATAACCAATACAGGGAACAGGGGAATACCGGACCATATCTGCTTTTGCGCCATGACAATCTCACTCGAATTACGGGGACCTACACATATTAGTACAGTATACCGGGGTCCCCGGCCAGAACCACACGTGCAAGTTTCC